GTGTAGTATCAACAATTTCCACAGAAGGCGGTGAGATGATGTCTTGAGCAGTTAGGTTTCCAGGACCCCTGAGGCAAATGGATGCGTCGTGAGTTCCATACAGATTACTTCTCAATACAATTTCTTTCAAATTCATTAAAATTTCATGTACGGATTCTTCAATACCTACTATGGTAGAATATTCATGTGGTATTTTCTCAGATTTTGCACGTGTGATACATGTTCCTTCTATTTCTCCAAGCAAAGCCCTTCGCATCGCGATACCTATTGTATCGGCTTGACCTTTCATAAGCGGAGACAGAATAAAACGGCCATAATAAAGACGCTTACTGTCTGCTCTTGATTCAACACACTTCCACTGTAGTGTCCGAATAGATACTGCTATTTCCTCTCGAAGCATAATAATATTATTTGATCAGATCATTGAATCATTTCTTTCTCTTGAAATCTCTTCAATTCTTATTTCTACACACGCCTTTTTTGAGGAGGTCTACATCCATTATGTGGCAGAGGGGTTACGTCCCGTACGAAACTTAATAGTATACCACTTCTACGAATGGCTCGTAATGCCGCATCTCTTCCGAGACCAGGACCTTTTATCATGACTTCTGCTCGTTGCATACCCTGATCTACTACTGTACGAATAGCATTTCCTGCTGCGGTTTGAGCAGCAAACGGCGTCCCTCTTCTTGGGCCCCTGAATCCACAAGTACCGGCGGAGGACCAAGAAACCACCCGACCTCGTACATCTGTAACCGTTACAATGGTATTGTTGAAACTTGCTTGAACATGAATAACTCCTTTTGGTATTCTACGTCTATTCTTACGTGAACCAATACGTCCATTCCTACGTGAACCAATTCTTGGTATAGGTTTTGCCATATTTTATCATCTCATAAATATGAGTCAGAGATATACGGATATATCCATTTTAGGTTAAAACAGATCCTTTATTTGTACATTGGGTCCTTTAGAGAGTCCTTTTTCGAAGGATTATCCTTGTCTCTGTTTATGTCTCGGGTTGGAACAAATTACTATAATTCGTCCCCGCCTACGGATCAGTTGACATTTTTCACAAATTTTACGAACGGAGGCCCTTATTTTCATATTTGTCATTCCTTACCTTAATTCCGAATCTACTCCTTGGAAGAAAATAAGTCTCTTGAAATTTTGAACCTCGAGTTGTATCCCCACGAAAGTAATGTTGAAAAAGACACCTAATCATTCGAATCTTTGTTGTCGAGTCTATAAATTATACGTCCCCTGGTTGAATCATAACGACTTACTTCGATTTTGACTCTATCTCCTGGTAGTATCCGTATAAAACTACGTCGGATTCTTCCTGAAATATAACCTAGAATCAGATCTTCATTATCTAAACGAACCCGGAACATACCATTGGGAAGTGATTCAGTAATTAAACCTTCATGAATCCATTTTTGTTCTTTCATTCCAGGTAATCCCCTTGAAGTATCAACTAATGGAGGAGGAGTGATATTAGACAACCGGCCCTTCCTCTTTTTATTTATTTTTGTTTTTTCACAAATTAGGAAGTTACCGATCCAATTCGGATACTAGAAGTAGAAGGATCACCATATATAACACAAAATTTCTCCTCCGATTCCTTCTAGTCGAGCCTTTCGGTCTGTCATTATACCTCGAGAAGTAGAAAGAATTACAATCCCCATTCCTCCTAAAATCCTAGGAATTCGTTGATAGTTGGAATAGATTCGTAGCCCGGGTCGGCTGATACGTTTTAAAATAGTTCTATAGGGTCCTTTCCTATTCCTTCTATGCCGCAGGGTTGAAACCAAGAAATATTTGTTGCTTTCTCGATGTTTTCTCACGTTTTCGATAAAGCCTTCTCGTAGAAGTATTTTCACAATGTTTTCGGTGATATTAGTAGATGCTATTCGAACCGTTCCTTTTTTATCCATGTCAGCATTTCGTATAGAAGTTATTATGTCGCCAATAGTGTCCCTACCCATGATGAACTATAATTATTGGTGCCTCCGAGTTTTGATATAATCAACATGCTCTTTTTTTTTATTTATTTTTATGAATTATTAAGGGATATACGTGATACACAATCTACTAAATGAATTTAATCTCCGAGACCCTACTATATCGTATCATGGTCTCGTCAATTAGTATTTATAATACCTCAGGAGCTAATGAGACTATTTTAGTAAAATTCAACTGTCTCAATTCCCGAGCGATCGCACCAAAAACTCGAGTTCCTTTTGGATTTCCTTCTTGATCAATGACAACTGCTGCATTGTCATCATATCGTATTATCATACCGTTGTCACGTTTGAGTTCTTTACATGTACGTACAATTACAGCTCTGATCACCTCTGATTTTTCTAGAGGCATATTGGGCACTGCTTCTTTGATTACAGCAACAATAACGTCACCAATATGAGCATATCGGCGATTACTAGCCCCTATGATTCGAATACACATCAATTCTCGAGCCCCGCTGTTGTCCGCTACATTTAAATGGGTCTGAGGTTGAATCATATCATTTTTTTTTTTTTTTATCGTTTCTTTCAATGTAAAGAAAGGGCAAAGGAAAAAAAAGAAATATTGTTTGTCCAGAAAAAAAAAAAAACCTGCGGTTGTTTTTTCATCACAAAGACCCATTTCCTTTGGTTGTACATCCTTATTCCGTAATAAGGAATTTAGTTCGTATAGGCATTTTGGACGCAGCTATTGAAATAGCTTCTCTGGCTACAATTTCTGATACTCCACCCATTTCATAAAGTATTCGACCCGGTTTAACGACAGATACCCAATATTCGGGAGATCCTTTCCCCGAACCCATACGCGTTTCCGTAGGTCTTACTGTAACAGGTTTGTCTGGAAATATACGTATCCATATTTTTCCACCACGACGCGCATATCGTGTCATTGCTCGTCGCCCTGCTTCTATTTGTCTAGATGTGATCCAAGCGGGTTCAAGTGCCTGAAGAGCATATCTACCGAAACTAATATGATTGCCTCGATAAGATATTCCCTTCATTCTTCCTCTATGTTGTTTACGGAATCTGGTTCTTTTGGGGTTATAGTTGATGGTTGTTTCTCAATTCCATCTCTACTGCAGAACCGGACATGAGAGTTTCTTCTCATCCAGCTCCTCGCGAATGAAACGATTCAATAATATTTCAAATATGTATATGTATTGAATTAATAATACACTGAATCGTGGGATTTTTTGAGTCTGTCACGTAAAAATTTTTATATCTTGGATTGTATATACAACTAGACATCTATTTCTATTAGAATTTCTTTTTTCTTTTTTCTATAACGAATCCTTATTTTGACCTTTATTGAATTCCCCAAAACTTAGCAATCCAATAAGGCTTTCGCGGGCGAATATTGACTCTTTCAATATCTGTTTCATTCGTAGCGTCGGCCCATGACCTCTCAGAATAAATGAATTGGTTCCTGGTTCTTTCCGCCATCCCACCCAATGAATCATTAGGATTCGTTTTCAATAGAAGCTTCTGCAGTCACGGGTTCCGTCGTTCCCATTACTTCTTGATTAATGGCTAGGCCTGAACTCTGCAATGGAGCTCCTAATTGAATTTGTTGTTCCTGAGTCAATCTACTCAGTCTTTATTGACTCGATGCTCTTTATTATTTTTATTTTTCCTATGAACCGGATTCATTTAATTATTAATATTAATTATGGCCGAATCCATATTGATGCTTTATTACACTGCCTTTTTTGTATGAGATGATTCATAGACCATACATATTGGAATTTTATATCATTGATATTCTCCTTTTCTCTTTCTCTCGCCCTTCCATTTATCCACATCCTTTTATTTTCGCTTCACAACCCATGATTTTTCTTTTATGTAAAAAGATTTCAGTTGCTACAACGATATGATCGATACATCATATAGTGACTGCTTCCTTGGATCCAGATAATACGAAGCAATGAGCTGGTTATTAGTTCCATAGTTATTATTATTAGTTCATACTATGCTATGGGCTGTACTTTGTTTTTTTAATCCGAACCTAGACCTAAATAAAAAACCGACGAGTCACACACTAAGCATAGCAATTATACCAAAGAGTCAATCGAATTTTTATTCAACCCTATAAAATTAAGAATTAGAAGAATTGGAATTGATCATTTTTGATTGAACGGAAAAAGAATAAAAGAGTTTGTCATTTTTTGGTCCATCGCTGTATAGAACGGAAAGTAAAAGAAGGGACCATTATTCCCCGTTCGCAAATATCCAAATTTTTATGCCTAATACCCCATAAATGGTTCGAACTGGATACGAACAATAATCAATTTTAGCTCGAATGGTTTGTAGGGGAACCCTACCTTTTCTGATCCATTCGACACGTGCAATTTCTTTTCCGTCGATACGTCCTGCAATTTGTACTTGAATTCCTTTTGTATCCGCTTGCTCAGTTAATTCAATAGCTTTTTTCATTGCCTTTCGAAATGAAACTCTATTTTTTAATTGTCCGGCTATAAATTCAGCAAGAATATTAGGGTGTCCATAAGGTTTTGCAATTCTTGTGATAGCAATGTTGAGTTTTCGGTTCACAGAATTAAACCCTTTTTGTACATTGATCCGTAATTCTTCGATGCCTCGTGGTTTACCCTCTATTAACCATTTTGAGAATCCCATATAGATTATGACCTGGATCAGATCGATTTTTTTTTGAATCTCTATACGTGCAATTCCCTCGACACCTGAAGATATTCTCATATTTTTTTGTACATAATTCTTGATACAATCCCGTATTTTTTGATCTTCCTGGAGACCGTCGGAATAACTTTTTGGTTGTGCAAACCAAAGGGAATGATGTCTTTGGGTTGTACCAAGTCTGAAACCAAGTGGATTTATTTTTTGTCCCATACACCCTCGCTTTCCCCATAAGCCCATTCTCCATTAGCCCATTTCAGTCTGTCCTGCTCTATCATACATAGATACCTCTCTATAACATCATTAGCCCATTTCAGTCTTTCC